GAATTAAAGAAAGAAAGATATTGAAAAGTATATTGCTCTTGTGACTCGGAATAAATGAGTTCTCCGCGGAGGAAAAGAATAGCGATTTATTCCTATGGAGCATACAGGAACAAGAAAAGAAGATCCAATCGGAAATATCGACAAATTCTTGCGCGGTCCAGCCCAAAGAAATCAAAAAAATCCGCCTCTACCATTTTATCTATATCGAATTTGAATATCAGAATAGCTGATATAGTCATGATTCAACGGCTCAGGTCCACTTACTTTTTATTTTCTTGATTTCGATGAGTTTCATTGGAACAATGGGGGAGTAGTAAGGTTTTGCCTTGTCGATTCCTAATCGGGATTAGGTATTATCCAAATATCTATGTCCCGGGATCCAAAATTTCAATAACGAAAGATGAATACTACTATAGCCTGTAGTGACATAGTAGTCCGACTATAGAAGAAAAAAAGTGGTATTGCTTATCATCATAACGAACAAATGTTCAACTTTATACCTATAGCTCATTCTGAGGTTCGTTTACCTTTTTTTATTACAAAAAAAAAAAGAATATCTCTACTCTCTGATGAAAATGAAGATCGAGACTGGAGCTTCGTGGAAAAGCCCTTTATCGGATTTGAACCGATGACTTACGCCTTACCATGGCGTTACTCTACCACTGAGTTAAAAGGGCCCATTTTCTTCAATTCATGAAGAGGCGACTAATCGCTATGAGTCTACTGCATGTGCTTGTATATATACACTATATATAGTGTATATACGTGTTAGGGGCTCGTTCAAGAACAGGCAATTTGATTTAACTAGGAAGTTCTAGGGTCAAATGATTATTTTATTTCTATTTGATAAATATCAACGCACTGAATTGTTTCACCCCAAAGGGCTTTGCTTTTGTTGAACCATTAATTGGGGGGAGATTCGTTTGATTGATCCATGGATCAACCCGACATAGATCCAACAAATTTCATCGAATCATTCATCACATGGTTCGACTCGTATACTGAACCGAGTTCTTATCGAAAATATTCTTTTTTCGATTCCTTTTACTTGTCGATCCCTTCCCAGATTTATGATTTCTACATTACTTTTTGAATCAATCAAAAAAATTCTATCATTTCTGAATTTCCCGGTTTAGTGAGGCATATCTCATCTTAACGATGAGCAAATCAACGAGTGAAAATTGAAGAAGTGAAATGGGTTTGACCTTTTTTTCTGTCGGACAAAATCCTCGCTGAGGGAGTCCTCTATTTCGTCATATGCTATATATATATAGCATATGATGGTTTATAACATATGATGGTTCGCGAATGAACAATCCAAAATTCTATGGAATCGCGGAAGCACGACACGAAAGATTCTATTGACAATTCCAAAAAACTACTCATACTATGAGTATAGTATGATGTCGATCGGGCAGGCATGCCCCTATCGTCTAGTGGTTCAGGACATCTCTCTTTCAAGGAGGCAGCGGGGATTCGACTTCCCCTGGGGGTAGGGTACTGCGAGGGGAAGTTGATCATGGATTATCAATAAGCCTAGAATTGATTCTTCCCGGGTCGATGCTCGAGCGGTTAATGGGGACGGACTGTAAATTCGTTGGCAATATGCCTACGCTGGTTCGAATCCAGCTCGGCCCAAGAATTCGCCGATCCACGAGAATGATATAACCAATTTGTCCTCCAGAAATGCCCTATCTGATATGGGGAATAAATATAGATAGTTGGCCTTTCTGCTATACCCATATTTCTTTGTTCATTTGTTCCCACACGTTATCAATCGATGTGGCAATAATCGCCGGGTTACGAGTAATCCGTTTCACCCTTAACTATAGTTCAGTTCATATCCATATGAAGATATGGATCTTAATCTCGCTCGTGTTTCTGTTAAAACATGGCAATTCTGTAAATAAAAAACAGAAAGAAATTCTAAGAAATATGTATGCCGTATAACTTATTTATATTTATATATTTATAGGGATTGTAGTTCAATCGGTCAGAGCACCGCCCTGTCAAGGCGGAAGCTGCGGGTTCGAGCCCCGTCAGTCCCGGACTAGAATCCGATGAATCCATCAATTCATCTCTCCATTTTCCATTTTCTGTGAAGGGGAGGGACAAGAAGCAAAATTGGATTCTAAGCGGTGGGCCCTATTTCTTTCGTTTTTTGTTTCGCATTTCTCATCAGACAAATGAAGTAATTTCAATTACTTCAACCAGTACCACTTGATGAGAGAGATGTATGTGGATTGAGGATTGAGCGGCGGTATCACCTTATTCAGGATTCCAAGAGAGGCCATACTGTTTTGGTTTTTTCAATTGCTCCTGCTCAATCGAATGAAATAGAGAGAGTACCCGTATGTTTTCTGGCAGCACATACACAAACAAATTGTATTCGTTTTTTGTTAGAATACAAAATTGACTTCGTTTAATGAACTTCATTTTCATATAGGTATCTCGGCGGCGACAGAGTACTTTTCAGATGAAACCTACCCCGACCTACCCACCCTTTTTTGAACTCCGATTTTGTGTAACCTCAATTATGAATTCAAACCAATTGATCTATATCATTTGCATTGTATACTTTATTTTATTTTTGATGTATGTGTCTCAGTTCCAATCCAAGGAAGGAGGATACTGATCAAAAAGATCAAACAAAGATCCGCCCCCTTTCTTTCTAGGGAGAAGGGGTGAATAATCTTTTTTTCTTCGTTTTTTACTTTACCCATCGAAAAAAGAACAAAATCAATAAATAAAATAGTGAATTTCTTGGACTATTAGATCTTTTTTTTTTATATCGGTACCAATCTTTATTGTACTTCTCTGTCTTCCAAGAAGATTAGATCATTACAAAAATTTTGCTTAGAACTTAATTCATCTCTTTTTCCGTTTCACTCCGAATCTATCTACTGTTTGGGTCTGTGGCCAATGTAAGACCGGTCATCGAATACCTCATCAGATGATTGTATAAGGAGGATGGTAGGTTATAGAAAAGAAAGAGTAGAAATGAGAAATTCCATGGGATTCCCGATCCAATCAGGAATCCCTTTTTGGATTAGACATGGATAAAAGATCTTCCTATGTTATACTATTCAATTCTCGACAATGAATCCCATTTAATAGGTTAGATATTGTTATTCATGATTTTGATCCCATTCGGTATCATCAGGATGCACTTCATTCCATGGAATCCTCATAAGAAAGACTTAGTATTTCTATGGGATTAGATCCCGAATTATTGCGAAGCAAAAAAACGATGAGATTATGGAAGTCAATATTCTTGCATTTATTGCTACTGCGTTGTTCATTTTAGTTCCTACTGCTTTTTTACTTATCATCTACGTAAAAACAGTCAGTCAAAATGATTAATTCGAATGAAGTTTGACTTATTTGTTTAGTTCTTTCTTATCAATGATTGAAGAAATGAAAGGGATTGCAATCCCAAGTCTTAAATGAAATACGTGGATTGGAGTCAGCAGTATATGGGACGAGATAGTATGGTAGAAAGAACTATATGAACCTTTCTACCATATTATCTCTTCTTATAGAAGATTGTATAAAGATATGTGCTTGATATGGATTAATCTATAGCTTTACATATGATCTGTTTAGATGTAAATAGTTTAGATGTAAATAGTACTCCAATTCTATTTCTTCGATATATTCATTTCGATCGATCTGAAATAATTGAGGGTCAACTCTTCTAATTCCTAGGTTTCTTATTTTTTCAATATGGATCCCGAGACCCATCGAAAGAATCAATGGGTAAAGAATAGTATGGCATACATTATAGAAATGGAAATAAGAAAATAACCAAGTGATTTTTTTTTTAGCATTCCAAAGAAGTAATTGATTCAACCGTTAATAGACGGTCCAAGGGGTTCCTTCGATAGTCACTTCTTCGGATTTGTAAAAGGAGTAGTAGACCTCATCGATTTTTCATGCTCGAACCACGATATGAAGTAAGTTGATAAAGCATAAAAAAGGATTCCTAGGAATCTAAAAAAAGTAAGTGCCGCGGATCGCCCAACGTCAGCAAGATTTTCTTATATTATGCGTAGTACCTCTTTTCTTTGGACAACCACTATGTCCGTGTCTCTTCCAGTAGAAAATACGTCTTCGCATAATAGCATCACGACTCCCCCCTTCCTTTGGGCGGTAGGGGGGAAACAAAGAAAAAAGGGGGTTGGTTGCTCCTCCTTGTAATTAATATCCATAATTCTGGTAAGGGTTGGTTTATCAAAAGAGAATATTTAGAGGGAACTCGATTGGAAATTATTTCCATTTCCTATCGTGTGTATTTCAGTTTGGAAATACGAAGATGGGAAACAAATCGTTGAAATCTTTGTTTGATTGAAAGATTCTTATTCATATATTACCAGATTCTGGTAGAATTTTGGAAATAAATGAAGATTCTTTTTGATTTTTATCTTCGCAGAAAACGATCTATTAAACAATTGGTACAATTCGATTACTCAATTCAATTAGTAGTACCCCTAGAGTCCACTTCTTCCCCATACTACAAGTGAAAGGGAAAATGTAAAGACTACCATTAAAGCAGCCCACGCGAGACTTACTATATCCATGTGAATTATGTCCCCTATCTCTATGAATATGAAAAAAAAAAAAGAATTCCATTATTGATCATTAATAATAGCGGAATCACTGGTGCAGAGTCAAAACAAAATGGGATTCTGGCCCAATGCTATTGATAAACAAATTCAATGAATACACTCGTAACAATTTTCTATCTAATTTCTGGTAGAATCGGGAAGTATTAATCACAAGCAAGATACGCAGTTACCCTTGAGACTTTCAAGAGAATCTCATTAATGGAACATGTTAGGAATAGTAAGACCTATTTTTTTACCTTCCAAAAAAGGAAAAAATAGATACTATCAAGATAGAATCTATCATATATCTCTATCTCGCATCTAAACCTTACTCTTTCTGTGAAACGATAGAGAGACGCCCTATTACATTCTTGGCAGGATTACCAAAAAGAA